CCTTTTTCAAAAACAGATTAAAAAATCTATTGATCCTTAAAATCTCGATAAATCATTGATTCGTCTGGTGTTTACAATAGAAAATATATGATTTATTCTATTTTATTATTTTACCAGATTGAAAACCTTTTGTGTTCAAAACTGGAATTTATAGATCCAATGTCACATTCAGTAAAGATTTATGATACATGTATAGGATGTACCCAATGTGTCCGAGCTTACCCCACAGATGTATCGGAAATGATACCTTGGGACGGATGTAAAGCTAAGCAAATTGCTTCTGCGCCAAGAACCGAAGATTTTGAAGATTGTATAGGTTTTAAAAGATGTGAATCTGCTTGTCCAACGGATTTTTTGAGTGTCTGTGTTTATTTATGGCATGAAACAACTCGCAGCATGGGTCTTTCTTATTGATATGTGACAAAAAACTCCACTTGAATCGTTTGACTCCTTTTTATCGTTGTATGTGAAAGACATATATCGTTCAAAAGAAATTACTTTTTATTAGTTATTATCTATACTTAATACTTAATTCCATTAATCCATTAATTTCAAAATTTCCTCAATAATATCATAACATACAAATAGAAAAATAAAAGAAATAAGAAAATAAAAATATTCTAAAATGATTCTATTTTCATAAAAAAATAGATTTCTATCTTCATTCTGATATTTGCATAATGTAATAATTACATACGTATTTTCTATTATTATTAGAATGTTTTTATGTGGTGCTAACGATTTAATAACTATCTTTGTAGCTCCAGAATGTTTCAGTTTATGCTCCTACCTATTATCTGGATATACCAAGAGAGATGCACGGTCTAATGAGGCTACTACGAAATATTTACTCATGGGTGGGGCAAGCTCTTCTATTCTGGTTCATGGTTTCTCTTGGCTGTATGGTTTATCTGGGGGGATATCGAGCTTCAAGAAATAGTGAATGGTCTTATCAATACACAAATGTATAACTCCCCAGGAATCTCAATTATCTAAAAATAATCAAGTTATTAATGACTGGGCAAAACCAAGAGATAACCCCTCACGTGCGAAATCATAGAAGATCTCCCTTAAGATCAAGCAATCCCATCGAATTGAGTATGACTGTATGTGTGATAGCATCTACTATACCATGAATATCAATGAACCCAATTCTTGCAATTGCTCAGGATACCCTCTTTTAGCTTATAGGTCTATTTTTTTGTTCAAGATCCCTTTTACTAACTGGAATAAAAGAATTAGTAGATCTTTTCCGCCCAAAATGGGAATGGGCTGGAGTTATGAACTTATAATCATGGAATCGACTCGATCATCAGATTATAAGTTCATTCCAGACCGGACCAGGCCGGGATAGGGTTATGTACATTCTTCTTATGAGAAGGGGTCATTCGAGCGTATGTAAATAGATACTCTGTTTACATATGGATCCCTACGTCGTTACATTCTATTTAGGATTAGGAATAGGCGTAATCGGGCCCACTTTTCGTTATTCGGGTACCCTATTCACTTCTTTGGGCTTCTCTTGAATCGAGAAAGAGGTTTGATTTGACATCTTTTTGATATTTTGATATATAGAAGGTATCCTCCGGATAATTTCAATCGAAGCAATTTGATGTCTGGCTCGGGCCTATATGACATGACCAATCGTTAGAATTAGGCTCGGTCAACTGGAATGTGTATTATCCATATGGGAGATCTTCCAATTGGGGAGATCCATCGACCTGAGACGAAGAGAAAGGTCTATCTATTTCTTCTATGTTTCAGCAGTAGCATATTGTTCCATGGAGCTAAGGCCAAAAAGATGGAAGAAACAAGTGTTTACACGACTCTACCATCTGGCCAATTCTGTTCCACTTAATCCCCTTTTCATGGGCACATATCTTTACGGCTAAGGAATGGGGAATCTTTCTCCTGTTACATGAATCAAATGTTTCATTTCATCCGGGAAAAGCCATCTCTTTCTCAACAATGTCTTTGTCATTTGATCCAATAGCGTTCCGTTAGATAGGAACAGATTTGATAAATACTGATAACTCTCGGATAGAGTATTAGAACGGAAAGATCCATTAGATAATGAACTATTGGTTATAAACCATCTCTGGCGATGAATCAACAATTCGAAGTGCCTTTCTTGCGTATTCTTGATGAACCAGCGTTTATATATAGATGTAGGAGGATTTGTTTGGGAAGCAATAAGCCCCTTCGGCATCTCTTCATCTGCAAATAATTCTCGACGTGAAAACACAGAGACAGAGGGCTTATCTTTGAATAGGGAAAAGAATGGATCCGCAGGGTCCCAAACGAATTGGCTTGTTCGAAAAAAGCCTTGTTCTTTGGAAGATCTATCTCGTGTCTGGTACTGCATGGTTCCACTCTGCAAGAACTCCGAATCATTCTCTTGAAGCTCATCCTCTTTATGATAAATGATCCATTTACCCCGAAATGACCCAGTCCAATAGGGAAATCCCAATTCAGTGGGCCTTTCGATACAATCAAATAGATTGCCACAAGGGCGCCATATTCTAGGAGCCCAAACTATCTGATTGAATAAATCCTCCTCTATCTGTTGCGGATCAAGGGCCCCTTCTTCAAACTCCGATTCGTATTTTTCATATAGAAATCTCTGATCAACGATAGAACAAGATACATTTTGCATCATATCTAACTTATTCCTTGGTTCGGACCGAAGAAGTAATGTCACTCGATTATTATCAAACTGACTGCAATATTTTTCTGTCCGCGAGGATCCCGCCAGAGCCAGAGCGCCTTCTACTTCTAATAGTAATAATAGTAATAGGCCATGAACTAGATCAGAATCATTTTCAACGAATCCATAAGAAGTGATCCGATTTTTTTCACCGTGTCTGGATGAAGACCAAAGATCTTGAGCGACCGATCCGGCAGAACAACTCAAAAGATAAAGAAGTATCATTAATTTCTTCATGCTCGTTCCAAGTTCGAAGTACCATTTGTACAAATAAGAATCCCCTCCCTTACACGATTTCTTCTTCATATAGATAGATATAGGATCTATGGGGCAATTACTTAGAAGTACATTTTGTGTAACAGCCCTTCCTATCTGATAGAAAAGGATCCCATGATCCTGAACCGATCTTATCTGAGATCGAAAATCCCAAGTTTTTCTATGAAGAGCTGTATTAGTTTCTATAATGGATTTCTTCTGTGTAATACTAATTGATAGGGCCTCATTGATAAGCGCTACAAGATCTCGCGCATTGGAACCCATGGTTATGGACCCAAATCCGTTAGTATGGAACATCTTCTTTTCCAAGTGAAATCCCCTAGTATATGAAAGAATAAAAAAGTGCTTTCGTTGTTGTGGAAGAAGAAGCCTTCGTATCTTAATGCATGTATTTAATTTATTCGGAGCTATTAGAGCGGGATCCACTTTTTGGGGAATATGAGTCGAAGCAATAACAAGAATCTTTCCAGTGGAACATCTTTCACAATCCCTGGAGAGATAGTTCTCTAATAGACCGAGGGATAAGTAATTCGACTCATTCACATGCAGATCGTGAATGTTTGGAATCCATATTATGCAAGGAGACATTGCTTTTGCTAATTCGAATTGAAGGGTGATATCAAATCGGTCTATTTTTGGCGTCATATGCATAGTTAGCACATTCGTCATAGTTAGCAGCTCCTTATCAAGATCAAGGTCATCGTCACTCTCATCAATATCGATATCATCAATAAGATAACCTTTAGGCTTGTCATCCAGGAACTTGTTCGGAAATACCGTAATGAAAGGAACATAGGAGTTTGTCGCTAGGTATTTGACCAAACAGGATCGTCCAGTTCCTATAGAACCTATCACTAAAATACCTCTAGAAGGGGATAGGGCTAAGCGGAGCGAAAAGGGTTTTCCATGAGGAGATGGGGAATGAGAACTCTTAGCCCCACACGAGGTTTGTGAATAAGTGATTGTCTGATAATGAGCAAGGAATATCCGTCTTTCTGCTAAACAGGATCTATTGAACTCATAATTCATTAGATCCTTTTGATGAATGTCAACTAAGTATCGTAAGGAAATCGATCCCGGTTGTTCAATCATTTGATAACCAGAGTCATTATTTGATAAATGATCACTATGAGTCAGACTCAATAGAATTTGATCAATCCTTTTTTCTGTCGTTAAGGTGGAGAACTGAACCAAGAATTCTCTTTCTTCATCATCAATCGAATCACTGTTCGCTACCCAGAATTCTATTTTCTCATCAATCCAATCACCGTTCACGCTTTTTCTTTTTCTTATCAATGAATAGATCTCTTTACTTGTGCGACTTAGATGTCTCGTATTTATCGAAAAGATGATTCGATTGATGGGATTCGGCATGATACTTACAAGATCGATGAGATCGATCTTCCAATATTTCTTCTTATAACGTAGTGATTTGACCCCATAAGCGGGACCACCACCCAATAGCATGTTGCCACCAGAAGCAGAACCCCATATTTCTTCCAGAGAATCTCCTAATTGTTCCAGAACAACTAGAAAGAGATTCTTTAACCAGAAAGCATTCAGTTCAGATGTAGGATACCTATCCAGAAGTTTTTGAGATTCCATCATGTATGATGGAATCATCAAAGATTTGATCTTTTCTAACTCTGTCTGTAACTCACTAGAGGCTCGGGAAACAAAGAGAAGATGCATACGAACGAGATATCCAGCAACAAGAAGAAGGAAAAAGATGGAATAGAGGAACTCCCGAGCATTTGTTGATCTCAGATGTGCCCATATCAATGGAACGGGTGACTCATTATTTCGATGAATCATTTCTTCGGACAGAAGAAGATTCTGTAAACATTGACTCGAAATCTCACTTATCAGAGTCCATTGTGGAAGAATCTTCTGAGGAATTGGCCGTGATATATCTGATCCATGCATTATATCATGAAAAATGGATACATATTTTTGACTACTACTCAGTATCGGCAATGGGTCTGAAAGAGTATCTAAGAGGGTGAAATTGAGATAT